GGCCGATTTGATGATTGATTGATATGGATTCTTCTTGTTTGCAACCACAGGGAAAAATTATATTGCCAGAAATTGACAAAGTAATATTTCAATTTAGTCATCATAAAAAATGCCCCCCTTGAAGCCAGAATCCATTTTCCCTGATATCTAACATAATGCAGAAAAGGGTCCTTGAAGAACCACAGGATAACCCCAAAATGCTTATTAAATACTTTTACAAAATGTTCTAACTTTAGGTAGAAATAAACTCGTGCAAGAAAGGCTCCGTAAGATGTTGATCGTAAATGAGAGGATTGATTGCGGAGAAAAATGAAGATGGATTCGCATTCACACACGTAGGAATTATATAGGAACAATAAGAATCTTTGATTCTTATTTTTTGAAAAATCGGAAACAGATCTCTTTAGAGTAATAACACTATTACAATACTCATAAAGAAAGAATCGTAATAAATGCAAACAAGAGGTATCTTTTACCCAGTAACGAATAGTTTGAACCAAGATTTCCAGATGGACAGGGTGAGGTATCGATATATCTAACACATAATTTAAACGTAAAAATTTGTCCTCTAAAAAAGGAAATATTGAATGAATTGATCGTAAATTTTGATATTTTTTTAGTTCTTTTCCGTCTAGGGAAGATATTAATCGCATAGAAAATGGAATTTCCGTAATAGTTGCAAACCCCTCTGAGATCTGTTGAGAATACAAATTTTTATTGGGCACAAGAAATTCGGTTTTGTTAGAATCATTAACAGAAAGAATCAAATAATTCTGTTGATACATTCGAATAACTAAACGTTTTATAACTAGTAAACTGTATTTTGTGTCAGAACTTTTTTTTTTTTTTGACAACAAAATGGATCTGTTTAAACCTAAATCCTGATCATGTACAAGTGCATAAATATATTCCTGAAAGATAAGGGGGTATAAAAAATTATCGTGCCAAGATCTAGCTAATTCTAAATATCCTTGGAATTCCTCCATCGACCTGAAACGAAAAGAAAAGTAGAGGGTTTCTTGGGTTATAAAATGATACATAGTGCGATACAGTCAAAACAAGGTATTCTAGTACAAAAGAATAGATCCCTCGGAAACAGGTAAACTCATCAACGGACTCTCTATCTTTTTTCCATCTAATTGGTTTCGTTCCTATATAATTATAGGATAAGAAGATGGTTAGAAATCCTTTATTTTTTCAAATCAATCGCTCTTTTGATTTTGGAAAAAAGTATCCTTATCAATATACTGTTTCTTCTACACATTCATCTCCATTTTCCATTAGAAAAGAAAATGGCTAATAGTTAGGATTCACTAAAAAATCGGCAATCCACTCCTGGAAAAGCCGCTCCGCATCAGGCACTAATCTATTTTTAACGTTTAATTAGGGCGGGTAATCGTTCCAATTAAGAACATAAGCTCGTTTCTTTTTCTTTCCCTACAATTAGAGCCATAAGGCTCGATCCATGTATTCAATCGACCCAACTTTGAATTAATTTCGTTCTAAGAATTCAACCAAAGGTTTTGTACCGATCTAATAAGAACGAAATTGTTTCATAATTCTCCATTGATACGACATGCTCTTTTTTCCATTCATTCCTTTCAGGATCAGTCGTGGTCTTACAAACTCTACCGATAGTGTGGACGAATCCCTTGCTTCATCCAAATGTGTAAAAGAACCTAGCCGCACTTAAAAGCCGAGTACTCTACCGTTGAGTTAGCAACCCAAAGAGCATATAGTATATAGATACAATCGATATCAAAATAAACAAATTAGACAAGACAACCAAAAATTTGAATTAGCAAAAAAAAAAAAAAAGATCAACTGACAATACAAGAAATTTTCAAATAAAAAACTAGACCACTTATTAGATATTTTCATCCACTACATTCTATATATTTTCTATTTTATTTCTCTATCTTTCTATCTCTATATTTTTTAAGAGATTCTTTTTTCAATTATCTATCCATTTCCTTATAAAAAATTGGGTTTTGTATCACAACAAATTCAACGAATCTTTGAATAAAGTAAAAACAAAAACCTGTTTTTTGTATGTAGGACAAAAAAATAGAAAAAAATGGATCCATTTACACTTGAATTATATTTGTTCACTACACTCTTGTCAATATGTATGTTAAAAAAAAACACAAAAATAAATAAAGAACTTGTGTTGGATTGGCACTATCTAAATAAGGTACATGATTAGAAAGGAAAGAATGTAGAGCGAAATACAAAAGAAGTAGACAAAATCTCAACAATTATACGTCAAATAATTCATTCTTTTTGAGTATAGTTCCAAAGAAAACCATCCAATTGAAAGGAATGTCAGAATTTTCGATTGCTAGATCCAACTCCTACTGTTAGTGAGTTGGTCAATATAAAACTTTCTTCGTTTGTTCACTTGATCTTTTTTCTAGACATCTTCAAATTTTTATTTTGATCATTCATTAGAGGAGACACAGCCTCCTACTGGAACAATACCAAATAGGTCTGACTAGAGCAAAAGAAGGTGTGAATAATAAAGAAAGGGTTATATAAAACTATATACATATGAATCGCTCAAGTCCCTTTGTTGTTGTACTTGTTGCAGTTAATTAAGTTAATTTTGTTTCATTAGGGCGAAGTTCTTTAAAAACCTCTGCTTTCTTTAAAATATTATAAACAGTTCCAGTAGGTTGAGCACCCCTTTCAAGAAAATATAGAATAGCGGGAACATTTAAATAAGTTTTATTCTTTATTGGATCATAAAAACCGACTTTCCGAAGATCTCTTCCTTCTCTTCGGGACCGAACATCAATTGCAACAATTCGATAGACAGCTCATTGGGATAGATTATATGAACAATACCCCCCCTAGAAACGTATAAGAAGTTTTCTCCTCGTACGGCTCAAGAAAAATGATTTCTTCTTTTTTTTTTCAAGTTATGAATATATAAACTTCTAATGGCAAATAGATCCATAAAACCATCAAATTAATTAGACTAAGAATTAAGTCCCCTTTTACTCTTATTCTTCTTTCCGGAAAAACCCATTTGCACCCATAACTCAAGTTGAATAACTCTCAAATAACTCAAAATAAAAATTTAATTTATATTTATTGAGTGGTCTCTAACCCCCCCCTTTGTCTGGCTTATTTAACTTCTATTGGAATTCTTCATTCTAATTTAGTTGTTGATACAATTGAGAATGAAAAGGGCCTTTCCTTGTTTCGGAATCTCTTTGCTTTAAATCATTAGGTTTATACATTACTTCGTTGATCTTTAATCCTTTCAAAATGGCAGCAACATACCCCTTTTGTGATTGTTTATCAAAGAAAAGAATCATACAAACACTTGCGCTTGATTCTTTCACAATATACTTTGTTATCGAAAAGGATTTATCAATTCCAACAAATTTTACTTTTGGATTGGAAACTTGGTGGGGTTGGATCCTTTCGATTTATCTGTCACAAATATACTTACGAAGTTGTTCTAATTTATTGATTCACACTAACCCTAGATTCTTGCTCTTAAGAAATGAATCAATACTTTCTACTCAAGCTCCATCATGTACTAGTTTAAATTAACGACAACACAAAAAAAGTGTGGGTACTAGTCTAACAGAACAGGGGATGTCGAGCCAAGAGCACCTTTTTCCATATAAAATGGTGGATATAAAAATCCACATCAGATCATGTCCTTCAAGTCGCGCGTTGCTTTCTACCACATCGTTTCAAACGAAGTTTTACCATAACATTCCTCAAATTTTGAACCGGTATGCAATTGATTCAATTATGGAATCATGAATAGTCATTGGTTTAGGCGGTACGTACATAAAAATCTATACTTTATTCTCTATTAAATAGATATTCTAGATTCAATATATAATATTCTATTATTGGCATTAAAGAATATACGGATATTCACTCTTTTCTTATCTTATATTTAATATAAAATTATATCGAATTTTATTTTACTAGATTTTCTATATCTATTTTATATTGATTGATAGTAGTATTATGGGATTCGAAAGATAAATTCGAAATAGAAAGTTATATATAAATATAAGATAAACTAAGTAAATGAATAAGTGTAAAAAAAATTCCAAAAATGATGTTGAATTAGGAATATTTTTTACATTTACAAGAAAAATCAAAAAGAAATACAGCTTTTTCTAGAACTCAGTATTAATGATTTAAATAAACCTGATAGGTCTATCGAAATGATAACTTGTAAAAACAAATATGATTTTTTTCACAAAAAAAATCGTAAACCCTTATTACTGAGATCAAAGGTTATATAGATAAGGTAAGAATCTTTCCTCATTTTATACGTTACGTATTTATTTTGGGGTTCAATAAATTTTCAATTAAGGTGAATAAAATGGCTAAATGAATCGCCTTTCCTTTCAACCATTACATGGATTTCTACTTATTCGTTCGTTATGTTAGTTATAAAATAAAGAACAAAATACGAATTATAAAAACATTAAGTTTCAAACTACATATGTAACTTAATGTTTTTATAATTCGATTCGAAATGAGATTCGGGTAGATATTAAAATTGACACCTTTTCTTGTTGATTAACTCTTATCTACCCCCTCGCCCAATTATCTATAGGTACCGGGGGTCATAACCCCCCCCCCAAAAAAAATCACCCCTTTTTATTTACAAAATCATAAACTGTCTAGGTACAAAACGAAACAAAACAGACCTAAATTCAATATTTTTTCTTCCTTGTTATTTTACCCCAACACGGTTAGCATCGGAACTTTAATCCTATTGATTGAATTAAATAAGTACTAAAATAGACTCTTGTTTCGAATACATATACACAATGCGGCAAATTTTTAATTTCGCCGCCTCCTTTAAGGGATAGAGAATATAGAATTGCTTTCGCATTTTTAGTATGAATACATCTTTGATAATTCTATTAATATTAACATAACTATTATTTTTTATATTTATCTTTTTTTTATATAGAAATAGACACACGGCATAAGTAACTAAATTCCTTCCATATGGATTTTCATTGAAATTTAAAGAATCAATCTATTATCCTATCTTGCCTGTATTAGATCACAATTGTATTCAGTTAGATCTGTGTGTGTCAATTCCGTTTGTGAAAAAGATAGAATTCGGAAACGAATCTTTAAATAAAAAAGCGAAAGAATAAAAAATTATCTAGATACTCTATCTATAATACTCTATATAATATAAGACTACACTTTTTTTTACAAAAAGTCCCTTGGTCAAAAAATTTTTTGATAGAATCCATATGCTCTGGGACGGAAGGATTCGAACCTCCGAATAGCGGGACCAAAACCCGTTGCCTTACCACTTGGCCACGCCCCACTTAGATTTCTACTCTACACTAATCTTGTTATTGATTGTTCGTCAATTCCAGCCAAAATATCTATAGAATCCAGTCGATTGTTATTTTGATTTTCACACATATAGGTATAGAATTAAACAAACTGAATTTCTTGATCATTACATATAATTTAATTAAGATAATGTATGAAAGTATGATTTCTTCTATTCTCTTTTTATTTGAGAATGGAAGAGTTTTTGATTGAGTAAGTTAAAAAAAAAGGATTTTTTATCGACTTTGCTTTTTAAAATTTTCGCTTATCTTATATCAATAACTCAATCAAAATGCAATAATCTTCAATAAAAAAGATGTCTGCTATGCTTAATATATTTAGTTTGATCTGTATTTGTCTTAATTCTACCCTTTCTTCGAGTAGTTTTTTATTCGCCAAATTGCCCGAAGCCTATGCATTTTTGAGTCCAATCGTCGATTTTATGCCAGTCATACCTCTACTCTTTTTTCTACTAGCCTTTGTTTGGCAAGCTGCTGTAAGTTTTCGATGAGATTTAAAATATCGTCCTAGAAAACGATTTATTCTAGAAAAATTTCAAATATGGTTATAATAATAAATGAAAAGATCAGATACGTTTTATAGTATGAACTCTCAATTCAAATTTCAAATAGAAAAAGTCTTGGATAGAATAGCCTCGAAAAATGGGAATCACTTCCTTTATCGTTCTAACAAAAATTTCCGTGAAAGGCCCTGTGAGGTCTTCCACAAAAATTGTGGGTCGGAAAGCGATTGTTTATTATGGAGGTTCCTAACACTTAACAAATGAATTTTTTTCTTTTATAGAATATATGGGGGAATCTATTCTCTTTTTTACACAAAAAGATCTTGGAGATTGTGTAATGCTTACTCTCAAACTCTTCGTTTACACAGTAGTGATATTCTTTGTTTCTCTCTTCATTTTCGGATTTCTATCTAATGACCCAGGACGTAATCCTGGACGTGAAGAATAAAAGAGAAGTTTCCTTACTTTTTTTTAGTGTCTTATTTTTTTTTATAAAAAAATAAAAAGAATTCAAGAAATTAGAAAGAGAAAAAATAGTAAATCATCAACAGAAACGGAAAGAGAGGGATTCGAACCCTCGGTACGAATGACTCGTACAGCGGATTAGCAATCCGACGCTTTCGTCCACTCAGCCATCTCTCCCTATTGAATGAAAAAAGTAATTACAAAAAAGAATTACTAATTACTATAGTTAGATTACACATAACGTGCCATTTTAAAAATATTTTTTTCTAGGTTTTCAATATACAAAAAATATAATATTAATATATAAAATTTCAATTCGAAATTATTTAAGATTCCAGACTCTTCTAAATTCTAGAGAATAATGAAACTGAAATATAAGTCAAATTTTTTAAGTTATTTATATTATTATTATTATTTTTTATTTATTCCGTTTATAATCTAAATATAAATTTATATATATAATAATATAATAAGTTATAATAATATAATAAGTCTGATATATATATATAAACATAATATAGAAAAAATATGTATACAAACATATTATGTATACAAAGAGATATAGCATTTATAATATATAAATACATATAGAAATAACTAGAATAAATATAAGTTAAATAAAAAAATATAAATAGATACAAGATAGACTACAAGGTTTATACGAAAGTCCAACTCAACTAAGGATTCAATAAAAAAAGTTCAATACATATAAATAAAACCAGAAAGACTTCTTGCGAAAGGCCTTTTAGTCCCACGGCCTGGCCTGGTCACTACCTCGCCGGGCCCTTTATTAATTCAACGGATCATAGCATAGATAGAAACATTTTTAGTTCATTTTTTTATAACTGTTTTTTTATTTTATAACTCCATTAATACTTTAATACTATAGAAAAAAATGCTTGTTAAAGCAAGAACAAAAAAAGGCATGTTTCTATTCGATCTAGAATCAAAATGCCCTATTGATTATCCTTTCTTTTTTTTTTAGAAAACCTATAGATTCTTGCACAACTCGTCTATTATAACTTTAGCTATTTTGTTAAAACGTATCCGTCAAAACTCTCTGCCCAAAAATAGAACTTCGTGCTTAGGTATTTAAATCCTGTTTCTGAATCTCCTCCGAAAATAGTTCAATACTCTCATTTTTCATGATTATTTTATCATCCTTTCTT